ACAGAATAACTCAAATTTGGATGGAAAAGGTTTGTTGATGGAGTTAACCATTTTGATAATATATCAAAATCTATTACTCCTTGATCAAAATGAATTCCTATTGATCCAACAAATAAAGTAAATAGTACCAATACAAGCAGAGGAAATAACATAGTATTGTCCGATTCGTGAGGATATATAGAAGTGTACTTTTTCTTTTTTTTGAAAGAAGTATTAAAGTATCCTCTGCTTTTTTTTAAATTATTATCTATTTTATATGTATCCTTTGAAAAAAAGAATACCGTATTATTCATTATTGATAAAAGTAAATTTCTATTGACTGTTTGGGGTACTTCCTTTCCCCATAGAGATATTGAATAGAACGAGCTATTTTTGGTGCTACTATAATTCTGAAAATGAATGCGCAAATGCCCATCAAAGGTAAGTAAATACACCCGAAACATATAAAATGCGGTTAATCCCACTGTGAAACAAGCTATTGTTGCGAAAATTGGTGAATACAACCAACTATCATTAAGAATTTCATCTTTGGACCAAAAACAAGCAAGAGGTGGAATACCACAAATAGAAAGTGTACCTAGTAAAAAAGTAGTTCTTGTAATTGGAACATATCTTCTTAAACCACCCATAAGAATCATATTCTGACTTTTCTCTGGTGAATATCCAACAATAGGTTCCATTGAATGAATAATGGATCCGGATCCCAAAAACAATAAAGCTTTAGAATAGGCATGAGTGATCAAATGGAATAAAGCAGCTCGATAAGAACCTATACCTAGAGCTAACATAATATAACCCAATTGAGACATTGTGGAATAGGCTAAACTTCTTTTTATATCTCTTTGAGCAAGAGCCAAAGTGGCTCCTAATAGTACTGTTATTATACCTATTAAAGAAATAAAATTCATTATGTAAGGTATGGATATGAAAAGAGGAAGAAGTCGAGCTACAAGAAAAATTCCTGCTGCTACCATGGTAGCAGCGTGTATAAGAGCGGAGATAGGAGTGGGTCCTTCCATTGCATCAGCTAACCATACGTGAAGAGGGAATTGAGCGGATTTAGCAACTGCACCAACGAATAATAAAGAGGCAAACAAGGTCGCAAATAAAGAACTGACCCCATTATTGTGAATCAAGTTATTAGTTATTTCGAACACATCTCGAAATTCGAAACTACCTGTTATCCAATAAAGACCTAAAATTCCTAATAATAAACCAAAATCCCCTACACGATTAGTTACAAAAGCTTTTTGACAAGCACTTGCTGCAGTCGGTCGTGTAAACCAAAATCCTATTAATAAATAGGAACACATTCCTACTAGTTCCCAAAAAATATAAATTTGTATCAAATTTGAACTAGTAACTAATCCCAACATAGAAGCATTGAAAAAACTCATATAAGCAAAAAATCTAACATATCCTTGATCATGAGACATATAATTGTCACTATAAATAAGAACCAGGATTCCAACAGTAGTAATTAGTATTGACATAATAGAACTAAGTGGATCAATCAAGTATCCGAACTCTAAGGAAAAATCATTATTGATGGTCCAACACCATAGATATTGGTGGATAGAACTTCCATTTATTTGTTGAATAGATAAATTGGCCGAAAACCCCATAGCTATACTTAAAAGTAAAACACTAAGAAAAGCCCATATACGACGAATATTTTTTGTTGCTGTCGGAATCGGAATAAGTAGAAGCCCAAATCCTATTGACATAGTAACTGGAAGTGGAAGAAAAGGTATTATCCATGCATATTGATATGTATGTTCCATAAGAAAACAAAATTCAATTTTTAATCATTCTACTATTCTAGTCTTAGTAGAATATTCTATTCTGGTAATTTATAGCCATATTATCATATTATATAGTATAGTAAGGAAAAAGAGTTATACCAAAAGGAGTACTTGATTCAAATATAGATACTATGATCGATATTTCATTTAAATAAAATAAAAAGAACCCAGTTATCCTATTTGTTACTTTTTAGAAGAATTCCCTAATTCCTTCTGAAACTGATTAATTGGATTCCAATCTAATAAGGAAAACTTATGTTTATCAGAAGATACTCTTTACTTCATATAGAACTGAAATACAAAATGACAATGACTAAGGTAAAATACAAAATGACTAAGGTTCTCTTTATTAGGTAATAAAATATCTTGTTTAACACTAGTTTAGTTCGAATTGGAATTTAAATTAAGGGCATGACACTCTGAACTTAATCAATTAGGAAAAAAATTCTTTCCTTTCTCCTACTTGTATTCTTATCCTGTTATATTATATATGTGATATGTTATGCGTATATGCATACATGTACATATGCATACATAATTAATATATATATATATATATTATATATACATTACTGTATATACATTAACTACTGTCTATATGTATACTGTCTATATGTAATGTATATATTTGTTTTAATATGTAATGTATTTTAAAAATGTATTTAAAATAGGTTTTTAATTAAATATGTTTGAAAAATGAAATGCTTTTTTTAACTATTCTACCACGGAAACGAACACAGAAACGAAAATATATAATAACTAAAAGGACCGATCCATTTTGAACAATACATGTCTTTCACATGCAACGATAAAATAAAAATGAGTAACCCTTTTTTGAATGGCAGTCCCCAAAAAACGTACTTCTATGTCAAAAAAACGTATTCGTAGAAATATTTGGAAGAAAAAAGGATATTTAGCCGCAGTAAAGGCTTTTTCTTTAGCGAAATCGGTTTTTACCGGGCGTTCAAAAAGTTTTTTTGTACAACAAACAAATAATAAAGTCTTGGAATAATCAGAATTGACATACCCCGAAGAAGTTCAAATTTTTGAATTTAAGATGAATGATTCCCATTAATTAATTTAATATATTGAATATTGAACTCTTCAATATTAAGGTAAGGAGTTAGAACTAGCTGCTCTATTATGTAGATGTGGTATGTAGAATAAGGGTGTGTATATTAGAATAAAGGTGTGTCTATTAAATTCTGAGTATTTTTTTCTATCTACTTACTTTTCACAATAGACATTTTTTTCTATTGTGAAAAGTAGAGTATGATTGGAATAGAAATGCAAATTTGTTATATGCCTAACCAAAAACCAAAAAACTCATTAGTTTGGTAAATCTTATAGTTTGGTAAATCTTACCATTACATATATATATCATGATATCATGAAGAGTTATATATCATGAAGAGTATTACGACTTTAATAATACTAAAAATAATACTAAAATACTAAGGTAAGGTATATTAGAAAATTCCAAATTTGATTTAGTGATGAAATTCTTATACATTATACATATAAAATCCTAGTTATTTAATCATGGATTCAAATGGGATAAATAAAAAACGAATCAAAAAAATGGAAAAGTAACAATGTTCTATACCCCGACCAATAACAAAACTATGGAGTTCCAACTGTTTTGGGAAAACAGAGTTTCTAGTATACAAAAGTCAATTATGAAAACTGAACTTACAAAGATACTAACTAAAGATTATTTTATTCAATGAAGATTTAAATATGAATTTAAATAAATCTTTAGTTATCGATTCTAATGTTATATTATATTGAATCGTTGAATCTCGACGATTCACCATAAATTGACTATTATTATTTCAAGTAAGCCGCCATGGTGAAATCGGTAGACACGCTGCTCTTAGGAAGCAGTGCTAGAGCATCTCGGTTCGAGTCCGAGTGGCGGCATCCTATAAAAAAATCCTCTAAAAAAGACACAAAGAATCCAATCCTATAATGTATTCAATTCCCGATTTCAATTATCTAATGAGACCCCCTTTTATGTTATGATATTTACGACTTTAGAACATATATTAACTCATATCTCTTTTTCGATAATTTCAATTGTGATTACGATTCATTTGATGACCTTATTAGTGCAGGAAATCGTAGGATTGCGTGATTCATCGGAAAAGGGTATGATAGCTACTTTTTTCTCTATAACAGGATTTTTAGTTTCTCGTTGGATTTCTTCGGGACATTTTCCGTTAAGTAATTTATACGAGTCATTAATTTTCCTTTCGTGTAGTTTCTCCATTATTCATATGATTTCCAAGATAGGGAACCATAAAAATGATTTAAGCACAATAACCGCACCAAGTACTATTTTTACACAAGGCTTTGCTACGTCAGGTCTTTTAACTGAAATGCATCAATCTGCAATATTAGTACCTGCTCTACAATCTCAGTGGTTAATGATGCACGTAAGTATGATGTTATTAAGCTATGCAGCTCTTTTATGCGGATCATTATTATCAATCGCTCTTCTAATCATTACATTTAGAAAAAACATCGATATTTTTTGTAAAAGTAAAGGCAATACTTTCTTAAAAAAATCATTTTTCTTTGGTGAGATTCAATATTTGAATGAAAAAAGTGTTTTTAAAAACACCTTTTTTCATTCATTTCGAAATTTTTATAAATATCAATTAACTCAACGTTTGGATTATTGGAGTTATCGTGTCATTAGTTTAGGATTTACCTTTTTAACTATAGGCATTCTTTGTGGAGCAGTATGGGCTAATGAGGCATGGGGATCTTATTGGAATTGGGACCCCAAGGAAACTTGGGCATTTATTACTTGGACCATATTCGCGATTTATTTACATATTAGAACTAGAACAAATCAAAGTTTGGAAGGTACGAATTCAGCACTTGTGGCTTCTATAGGATTTCTTATAATTTGGATATGTTATTTCGGAATCAATCTATTAGGGATAGGTCTACATAGTTATGGTTCATTCACATTAACATCTACTTGAATAAACTACACGAATAACTAATTCACTAATTCAATAAACTACATAAAATAACGAATAAATAAGAACAGGACATCGTCCCTATATTATTTATACTTAAAATATACTATATATACTTATATACTATTATACTATATATACTTCAAATATTATACTATATATACTTAAATATACTTAATACTATATATACTTAAATATACTTCAAATATTATACTATATATACTTAAATATACTTCAAAATATAAAATATTTGAAATATACTATTTCAAATATACTTATAAAATATTTGAAATATACTATTTCAAATATACTATATATATAATAATATATAATAATATAATAACTATATATAAAATAGAAACTATATATAGAATAAAATAAAATAACTATATAACTATATCATAGTTAATAGTTAAAATAATATAGTTAATATATGAAAATAACTAACTAAAATAACTATATATAGTTAATAGTTAATATATAAAATAAAATAACTATTAACTATATATAGTTAATATACTATAACTAGTTAATATATAACTATATATAGTTAATAGTTAAAATAAATAATATATAAAATAAAGATAATAAAATAAAGAATAAAGATAAAATAAAGAGAAAAAGATAAAGATAATAAGATAAAGATAATAAGATAATATATATAATATATTAATAAGATAATATATATAAAGTATATATATATAAAGATTAAAGAGAAAGCTTTTTGTTTGTGCAAGTTTTTTGAGAACCGTTTGAACAAGGAATGGTTCTCAAAAAACTCGAAATGCATCTCATTACAATTCTAATTCATTTTATTCTTTTGCATTGTACAGCGAACGATTTTAAAAATCTTAAAATCAAAGACAAAACAAAAAATTCTATTTCTGTATCATTAATGAAAGACTATCGATGAAAGTAATTAGATAGTATAACTTGGGCCCTGTCAACTGATAGCGAGAGAACGAAATCGGGATAAATACCAATTCCTATTACAGGTAAAAAGATACAGATTGAAACAAATAGTTCTCGTGGTCCAGAATCCGCAAAATTGGAGTTTGGAACATTGAATAGTTTGTATCCATAAAACATCTGACGTAACATAGATAATAAATAAATAGGAGTTAATATCATTCCAATTGCCATTACAAAAGTAATTAGCATTTTTGGCATTAAAAAATATTTTTGACTAGTAATTATTCCAAAAAATACTAATGATTCCGCAACAAAACCACTCATTCCTGGCAATGCAAGAGAAGCCATCGAAAAACTACTGAACATGGTAAATAGTTTTGGCATTGGGATCGATACCCCCCCCATTTCGTCGAGATAAACAAGACGTATTCTATCACAAGTCGTTCCCGCCAAGAAAAAAAGTGCAGCACCAATAAATCCATGAGAAAGTATTTGTAAAATGGCACCGTTGAATCCCATTCCGGTTATAGAACCAATTCCTATAATTATGAAACCCATGTGAGATACAGAGGAATAGGCTATTCTCTTTTTTAAATTCCGTTGACCGAGAGAGGTTGAAGCTGCATAGATTATTTGAATCGTTCCCACTATTACCAACCAAGGAGAAAATATAGAATGAGCGTGGGGTAATAATTCCATATTGATCCGAATAAGTCCATATGCTCCCATTTTTAATAAAATTCCAGCTAGAAGCATACATGTACTGTAATGTGCTTCTCCATGGGTATCTGGTAACCAGGTATGTAGGGGTATAATCGGTGATTTGACAGCATAAGCAATAAGGAAGCCAAAATATAATATTATTTCCAATGCCACAGGATATGATTGGCTAGCTAATCTTTCAAAATCCAATGTGGGTTCATTAGGGCCATATAAACCCATACCTAAAATTGCTATTAAGAGAAAAATGGAACCCCCCGCAGTGTACAAAATAAACTTTGTAGCCGAGTAGAGACGTTTCTTTCCTCCCCACATGGATAAAAGTAAATAAACAGGAATTAATTCTAACTCCCACATCATGAAAAAAAGTAAAAGGTCTCGAGAAGAAAATGATCCTATTTGACCGCTGTACATTGCTAGCATGAGGAAATGGAACAATTGCGAATTTCGAGTAACTGGCCAAGCTGCTAAGGTAGCTAAAGTGGTGATAAATCCTGTCAATAAAATAGGTCCTATGGAAAGTCCATCGATTCCCAGCCTCCAGTGAAAATCAAAAATATCTATCCATTTTAAATCTTCTTCCAATTGGATTAATGGATCGTCCAATTGAAAATGATAACAGAATACATATGTCGTTAGAAGGAGTTCTAATAAGCATATACATATAGTATACCATCTAACCATCTTATTTCCTCTATGAGGAAGAAAAAAAATGGAAGAGCCGACGAATATCGGCAAAACAACAAGTATTGTTAACCAAGGTAAATAACTCGTGATAAATACAAAATACGTTTTGACCAGAAAAACCCGTGCTCGGAATACAATAATATATTTTATTTTATCGAGTACGGGCTTTTGTCGGTAAAGAGGAATCAAACGATTCAAGTAGATTTTTTTGTAACCTATCAATAAGATAGACCCATGCTGCGAGTTGTTTCATGCCATAAATAAACACGGACACTCAGAAAATCCGTCGGGCAAGCGGATTCACATCTTTTACAACCCACACAGTCCTCGGTTCTTGGTGCGGAAGCAATTTGCTTAGCTTTACATCCGTCCCAAGGTATCATTTCCAATACATCTGTAGGGCAGGCTCGTACACATTGAGTACATCCTATACATGTATCATAAATTTTTACTGAATGTGACATTGGATCTATAAATTCCAGGTTTTAACATCAAAAATTTTCAATCTGGTATTAGTTTAGTATTTATATTGTATTGTAGACACCAGACGAAGCAGTGGTTTATCAAAATTTGAAAAATCAATATATTTCTAAATTTGTTCATGAGAAAAACCCAAGAGACTCTGATTTCCATTTCCAAAATTATGATCATACGAGTCGCGTGTGTGAATTCAAATTGGACAACAAAACAAATTGATCAATCATTCAAATCAATATTTCAATATGTCAATATGAATATATATTAATATTCATTTATTATATTATTTATTATTATATTTATATTATATTATTTATTATTATATTTATTATATTATTATATTTATTATTCATTATTATTTTATTATTCATTATTATATTAATTTATTATAATATTAATATTGAATATTCATATTTATTATTTACATTTAATTATAAATTATAAAATAAAAAATTATAGTAGTTTACTATTAATATAATAGTAGTTTAATATTAATTCAAATTTAGTAACAAATTTAGTAAAATAATAAAATTTCATACTATTTCATAATATTTTCATAATTTCATATTATTTTCATATTTTCTTTCATATTCTCATAATATCATATACATATTTTCATAATATCTTTTTCTTTTCATAATAATAATGTCATTCATAATAATATAATAATGTCATATGTCATATATATTAGTCATATATACATATATATCATATATATTATATAATATTATATATATACTATATAATTATATTAATATATAATAGAATATCTAAATTATACTAAATTATATATTATATACTAAATAGTATATAATATAGTTATAATAGTGTAAATCATATAATAGTGTAAATCATATAATAGCCTAAATCATATATTATATTGTAAATATTGTAAATTATATATTATATGATAGTGATACAATCAAATTGATTAAATAAAATAAATAAAAATGAAATAAAAAAAATGAATAAAATACATAATTATTACAAGAAAATTCATAATATAAATGAAAGAATAGAAAAATATTCCAATTTCTATTTTACTTTATTATGTTGTATAATGTCTTGATTTATATGATCATTATAACTGATATGATCATTATAACTGATATGATCATTATAACTGATTATTCAATATATAATCATGATAATGATGACTAATTATTCAACAAATTCGATTGATTGATACGAATTGATTTTCGGTTTCGATGAATCGACGAAACAATAGCTAGCCCAATAGCTGCTTCAGCAGCTGCAACGGCTATAATAAAGATTGAAAAAATGTTTCCTTTTAATTGGCGACTATCAAATAGATCAGAAAATGTTACGAGATTGATATTAACTGAATTTAGTATAAGCTCAAGACACATAAGTGCTCTAACCACGTTTCGACTTGTGATCAATCCATAGAGACCAATAGAAAATAAATAAACACTCAAAAAAAGTACATGCTCCAACATCATTGACTAACTCCTTATCAATCTCGATTCATTTCAATATCAACAATTCAAGCGATTCGATTAATTAGACTAGAAGAAACAATTACAGAATAAAAGAAAGTAAACGGATTTAACTAAAACCCTTAAACCTTTCTATTATTTATTTCGAATTTTCGAAATCTTTTTTAATTCTTTGAAAATAAAAATTCGAAGTATTTATTTATTGGCGAGCCATAGTAATTGCACCTATCAAAGAAACTAAAAGAATTATAGAAATTAGTTCAAAGGGAAGATAAAAATCTGTTGATAAACGAATCCCAATTTGTTGAACGTTACTTATTAGGTCCTGTTCTATAATCTGGTTGAATTTTGTAGTCCAAATAATTCCGTACCATGACGTATCTGTTATAATAGTAATTAGTGAAAAAAGAATACTTGTACAAACCAGTGAAGTGACTCCATCCCCAACGGTCGAAAAATACGAATCATTGGAATATTCTGAACCATTCATGAACATTACCGCAAATAGGATTAAGACATTTATGGCTCCCACATAAATAAGGAGCTGTGCTGCAGCTACAAAAAGAGAGTTCGATAGAATATAGAATAAGGATATACAAAAAAGAACCAATCCCAATGAAAAAGCGGAATAAATAGGATTGGTAAGTAATACTATCCCCAGACCTCCTAATAGAAGAACTGATCCCAGAAATACTATAAGAATATCATGTATTGGTCCAGGTAAATCCATTATGTAAAAAATAAATAAATAAATCAAATCATGACCTTACTAAATGGTCCAGGAAAGGAAAAAGGGGTTATTCCATTTTTATTGTATATGATACGTTCCTTATTGAATGAAATCTTAATATGGATTAATTTCTTTCATATATTAATTATGAATTAATAATTACATATTTTATATATAGATATAATTATTGGGCCAATCCTACTTAATTGGGCCAATCCTACTTACTTTTTATCCAAAAGAATAAAGAAAAAGTAGTTGAAATTGTATAGTTCGAAATTTTCGCGAATATTATCAGTTTAAATCAAAGAATAATTCTTAACAATCAATAGTTACTAGTTATTATTTTTAGTTATTCCCCGCTCCCCGATATATCAAAAAAATCTTTTTATTTTAGTAATTGGTAATCGTTCTTGAATCAAAGGGTTTATCTTTATCTATTTTGATTTGAGTCGAGTTCATAACTGTTTGAATTGTGTAATCTCCAATTATTGACATTGGTAACCGACCCAAAGCGATTTGATTATAATTCAATTCGTGACGATCATAAGTAGAAAGTTCATATTCTTCAGTCATTGATAAACAATTTGTTGGACAATACTCGACACAGTTACCACAAAATATACAAACTCCGAAATCCATACTATAATTAAGCAATTGTTTCTTTTTCATATTTCTTTCCAATCTCCAATCAACAACGGGTAGATCTATTGGGCATACACGAACACATACTTCACAAACAATACATTTATCAAATTCAAAGTGAATTCGACCGCGAAAACGCTCTGACGTAATTGATTTTTCATAAGGATATTGAATAGTTATAGGTAAACGGTTTGTGTGGCATAAAGTAATTATGAAACTTTGACCAATGTACCTTGCAGCTCGTATTGTTTGTTGACCATAATTCATGAACCCAGTTACCATGGGGAACATATTGTAGATATCCATAAATAAATTGATGTTTCTTTCTCTTGTTTGTTTCTTTCTCTTGTTTGAAAGAGGTTATGAATCTAGAATATTGGTATCGTATTCGGTTATTTTATTTATAATGAAACAAGTTGGGAAGAAGTTGTCAATAATAGATTACCTAAAGAAATAGGTAAAAGAAATTTCCACCCAAGATTTAATAGCTGGTCCATTCTCATCCTAGGTAAAGTCCATCTTGTTGTGATAGAAATGAACAGAAACAAATAAGCTTTAGCTAATGTAATAAAGATACCAATTGTCATTCCAAAGACTCCAGCTATTTTTTTGATTTCGAAAAGCTCAGGAACAGATATGTACGGAATAGAGAAATTCCACCCACCTAAGTAAAGAACCGTTACAAATAATGAAGAAACTAATAAATTTAGGTAAGAAGCAAGATAAAATAAACCAAATCGGATACCTGAATATTCGGTTTGATAACCTGCTACTAATTCTTCCTCTGCTTCTGGTAAATCAAAGGGCAATCTCTCACATTCAGCTAGAGAAGAAATTATGAAAATTATAAATCCTATGGGCTGACGCCACAGATTCCAACCCCAAAAGCCATATTTAAACTGTGTTTCAACTATATCAACTGCACTTGAACTGTTAGATAATTATAGTCGATAATAACATCACTGTTCCCATCGCTATTCCAAAACCGTACATGAGACCTCAGCTTCATACGGCTCCTCTATGGCCACAAAAAAATGTGAGGACTGCTTCGGTATTATTATCCCCTTTTGGGAGAATAAAGATATATCAGAGAGTCCAAACCAATGGAATTCCGTTCGCTAAAATAAATAAAAAAAAGTGCTTCGGAATTCATCTCATCCCTTATAATATAATCAAAATCAAAGTGTATTTTTCGGTAATAACTTAACCCTTCAATAAAATACTTGTTATATCTTTAAACATCCAAAAAATTTTAAGAAAAGATAAAGAATGGGAGGAATTTTGTTCATAAATGGTGATAAGAATTCCATCCAAATGGACGGATATGAATGGAAAAAAAGAATAAATAAAGATCCTTTTTTTCATTCGATTATTACATTCTATTTCTTTTGTTCCTGTTCTTCTATCTCAGAAGAGGGTACTTTGAAAAAATAAATAAATAAAGGATTAATTCGTTCGGGATAGTTATTTCTTTAATCAGTGAATAGGAGCATACTCTAGATCGGAATCGTAGGGAAGTACTGTTTGATCATTTCTACCAACTTAAAACCCCTATTTTGATTCGTTTTATGCAGAAATATCTCTTTTTTTGATACCTTACATTATCTCCATTACTAATCCTTTGTGCACTTTTGTGTTCCTAACTGTCCACTGATTTTTGATTGATCTACGACATGTTAATAAATACAAGACAGTAATGAAAACTCCATACAGTACAGTTGATCTTTTACACCCGCTTCAAGATATGATGACTAATGAAAGAATCTCAATCTTGGGGTAAACAGTTTACACTGCTTATGTTTACTTCAACTTTATTCTTGTACATATGAAATGAGATTTTTTCTTCTTACTGCAAATTTCTAAGTTGTTTTGTTTCACTCATATAACCATCCGGTTTAACTCATTGACCCGAATGATGAATAAAAAAATATCTACTCAATCCATTCAACTTCTTTCCTTTACTTCTAGGAACGAAGTATAAAGTTCATCTTCAACGAATCACACGTAGAGATATTGATAACACACATAGAGTTAATGGTATTTCATAACTAATAGATTGAGCAACAGCTCGCAGACCACCTGAAAAGGAATATTTATTATTCGATCCATATCCTGACATAAGAAGTCCAATAGGAGCAATACTTGAAATGGCGATCCATAAAGAAACACCTATACTGAGATCGGCTAAAACGAGGCGATACCCAAAAGGAATTACTAAATAACTTAGTAGAATTGATATGACCACTATAGACGGTCCAATACTAAACAAACGAACATTTCCTCTAGACGGGAGAAGGTCCTCTTTAAAAATTAGTTTAGTTCCATCCGCCAGAGCTTGAAGAATTCCCAAGGGGCCAGCATATTCAGGCCCAATACGTTGTTGTATCGCTGCCGATATTTCTCTTTCTAACCACACAATTACTAGTACCCCTATTGTAATTCCTAATATAAGGGTCAAAATAGGTACAAAGATCCATATGAGTCCATATACCTCTTTTAAGGATTCCGATGTAGAAAAAGAATTGATAGTTTGTACTTCTGTGGTATCAATTATCATTTCAACGATCAACTTCTCCCATAATGATATCTATACTACCTAGTATCGTCATGATATCAGCCAATTTCATTCTTTTAACTAGTTGAGGAAGAATTTGCAAATTTATAAAGCCGGGTGGACGAATTTTCCATCTCCAAGGGAAAACGCTATTATCTCCTATCAAATAAATTCCTAATTCCCCTTTTGGGGCTTCTACTCTCACGTAAAGTTCTTGTTTCGACAATTCAAAATTGGGTGAAGGTTTTTTACTAATAAATCTATATTCAAAATCATTCCATTCGGAATTTTTTGTTCTATCAAAACGTCGGACTTCTAAATTTTCATAGGGTCCTCCAGGAATTCCTTCTAGAGCCTGTTGAATAATTTTTATGGATTCCCTCATTTCACCGATTCGTACTAAATAACGAGCTAATGAATCTCCTTCTTTTTGCCATTGGATTTGCCAATCGAATTCATTGTAACACTCATAATTATCAATTTTACGAAGATCCCATTGTGTTCCAGAAGCTCGTAACATCGGTCCTGATAAACCCCAATTTATTGCTTCCTCTCCACCAATAATGCCCACCCCTTCGACTCGCTCCAAAAAAATGGGATTTCGCGTAATAAGTTTTTGATATTCAATAATTCCTCCTAAAAAATAATTGCAAAAATCTAAACATTTATCTATCCAGCCATAAGGTAGATCAGCAGCTACTCCTCCGATGCGGAAATAATTATGCATCATTCGCATGCCTGTGGCGGCTTCGAATAAATCATATATCAATTCCCTCTCTCTGAAAATATAGAAAAAGGGAGTCTGCGCGCCGATATCCGCCATAAAAGGTCCAAGCCATAACAAATGAGAAGCTATACGACTCAGCTCCAACATAATGACTCTGATATAACTAGCTCTTTTAGGTATTTGAACATTTTCGAGTTGTTCTGGTGCATTTACCGTTATTGCTTCTGTGAACATAGTAGCTAAATAATCCCAACGTGTTACATAAGGCAAATATTGTATAATTGTTCGATTTTCCGCTATTTTTTCCATCCCCCTGTGTAAATAGCCCAATATGGGTTCACAATCAATAACATCTTCACCATCGAGAGTAACGATCAGTCGAAGAACACCATGCATTGATGGGTGGTGAGGACCCATATTAACTATCATGAAATCTTGTTTTGTAGCCGGTACAGTCATATCTTTTCTTCCTTAATTCATTATTTCATGAATTCCTCAAAAAGGGAGGTTCATCAAAATGAAAAATCTAATAACTACTAATTCAAACGATGAAATTGGCGATTTTTGGGCTCCCGAATATCCAACTGATCAATTAATTTCTTATAACGCACTCCATTTTTCTTTGACAAATAAGCCAGCATACGTCGACGTTTTCCCAGAATTTTTTGTAGACCTCTTTGTGATAAAAAGTCTCTTTTGTGCAATTCCAAATGTGAAGTAAGTCTTCGTATCTTATTGGTGAAACTAAATATTTGAAATTCAACAGAACCCTTGTTTTCTTCTTTTTCTTCTTGTGTAATAAGCGAAATAAATGAATTTTTTACCATAAAACTTTTTTCTCTTTTTTTTTTTCTTTTCCATGGATTTTACCGATCAGGAAATAATTATTATATTATGTTATGTTTATGTCAATTTTTTATTTTTGAATCTTAATTTAATCTAGTATACACAAAAATTTAGATTTATTGGTTTCCATTAGATTTATTCGTTTCCATATAGTTTTTGATTTTTATTTGATTCTATTTCTATCCAAACCAAATCAAATTTCAATTTGATTTGGATAGAAAAGAAAAAGATAATACATTTCTGTATTTAGGAAAGAGAATGATTTCTTTGCACCTAAAAATAAAAAGATTCTGTTCTGTAGATTTCTTTCTAGATTCAATTGAATTGATCCCCAAGTAACTACGTATCGTGTACCAGAATATAACACACCATATGCGTACATCTTTCGCCTTTCATCTACCGAAAATGGCATGTGATGTGATATGTTACATATATTATTGTTATATATATTATATATAATAGAATAGTAGAATATTATAGAATATTATATATAATAGAATAGTAGAATAGTTATAAATTAGAATTATAAATTCTAATAATTATAAATTCTAATGTTATAATTCTAATTATATATAATAATTAGAATTATATATAATTAGAATAGTTATAAATAGTTATATATAATATAGTATACTATTAAATAATTCTAAATTGTGGATACATATGTATCCTTGACATACTGAAACGACTACCATTATTGGTATCAAACCAATAGCGATTCAGACAAGCTAAATCTTCTAATCGGTAATTGGGCCAAAGAAAAAACTTACATTTAATGAATTTATTTGGATCTGTATTAAGATGTTTGTCCTCATTCAAAAATTGTGCAGAGTTTCTTATGTTGTTTTCATTACAAAATACTGGATTTCTATTCACAACATCCCAATTATGAGAGTTGAAACAAATTAGAATTCTCAATTCTCTACGACGTTTAGGAGATAGAATATTTTCAGGAACAAGGAAATCATAATAATCTTGATAACCATTCACAAACATATTGCCATGTCGTCCAGTGGATTTATTATTCTTATCGACATATCTTTTTTTTATGTATTTTCTATTAATTTGATGTTTACTCTTATCGACCAATGAAATACCTATGGTTTGATATATAATGAATTTTCCATCCCTTCTTAGAGATAGACGAATTGGTTCGATAATAAATATTCCTTTTTTTATCAATTGCGTAAGAGCTAGATCTTTCTGAATCAGCATTACATCCAGATGCATCTCTCTTCTTTCAATCGAGGATATAGCAATTTCCCTTGGATTTATTAATCTAAGTAGGAGACAATATACTTTGATATTATTGATCATTTTTTGATTCAAGGGGTCATCCCATCTTAATTGAAAAAGAAAATATTTTTTCAGGAACAAATCTAGTTCTCTTTCCTTGTTTTTCTTGGATTGTTTTTTCTTTTTATCCTTTTTAATGTCTGGTCTCGTGTAATCCTCTTGAGGATATTTCTTTTGGCTTTCTTTTCGTAGATCTGATACAAGATTTGCCTCTTCTTTTTTTTCTTGGTTGGAATTTGTAAATTCTATTTTTATAGAATCTTTGATGTTTTTATTTTGACTAATATTTTTTTCATTTTCATAATAATAAATATTAGAAAAAAGTAATTTGATTGGTATGATCCACGGTTTCGTCTTATATGCATCAAAAGGTAACACAAATTCTGGGAAGAACCAAAGTTCTAGATTTGATGTAGTACAATAAACTCTTTCTCGATTCATTCCTATCCAATCCATTTTTTTTTTTTGATTGGATAGATTGATTTCTTGCTGAATCGTAAGAAAAAAAAGATCTTTTTTTTTCCATTTTTGAATATTCATAATTTTTTTTTGAGTCTTAGTATTTTTATCAATTTTGGTACCGATATGCATATTGGTCCATTCCTTAATATTGATATTGTTTCTAAGGTTCAAATGAAGAATTCTACAATCAAAATATTTTCTATCCAGATTTTTATGCGTATCAATTTCTTCTAGATAATCACGAATAACTATATTTACCAATACATAAAACAATTGGGGTTTCCGTGTGTTGAAATTTGGAATTTCTTGGTTCCTGGTTAGTTGTAATTTTGGTTCATAAATATATAACTCCTTACTATCCCCATAATTTATATATTCATGTGATAAAAAATCATATTTGTAGTGTTTTTTAAATTTTTCTTTTTGATTCGTCAATAAATCCACTGCATAGAAATTTTCTTTTATGTAATGAATTAATCGGTCTTTTTCTTTTTTATATGAATACAATTTTATTGATTCTTTATTTTGAATTATACAATGTTGATTGATTCTATTTTGCCATTTTTTCGGTACTAATCGAGACCATTTGCTCTGAGATAAATTGTATGGATAATGACTCTTTAACCAGTTTTTCCATTCATTCATTCCAGACTTATAAATTTTCTTATGCATTGATTTGGAATCAAATATTCCTCGTGTTATACAATAATACTTTATCTTATCCTTAATAAAAGGATAGGTACCGCGATATTGAAGTACAGATCTCAAGTGATGGTTGTTAAGTAATTGGGTTTGTGATAATTTGTAAAATACATAGGCTTGGGACAAGAAAGATAAGTCGTAATAAGTATTTGAATTATTACTAATATTAGGATTAGAAAAGGACTTATTTATAGTCGAAATAAGGTTCATTGTATTTTGATCTGTTTCATCAATTCCTTCTTGATTTCTTTCATCGTTATAAATGTATTCATTGAGAATTTTTTTTGTTGAAAGTTGTGCCTTACAAATCGTAACCATACATAACAAGATATCCATGTATATTTTTTCAATAAAAGATTTCATAAAATAATGTAATTTATGTGTTAATCTTAATTGGGTATTTTTTCTTTTGAATATCTCCCAAATATGATTCTGTAATTCCAGTCTTTTATGATCATAGGCTGGAACTATTTTCTTCTTATCTTTTGTGATTCCTTCTATTTGATTCCTGATTGTGATTGTCTTATCAGCAAGATCTTTCATTTCATTTTCTATGAGTAAATAATTTGTCCAATTTATGGATCGAATTTGAATGGTTGATTCATGAATAATCTTATTATTATCTTTTGAATCTTTTGCATTTTCATTTGGTTTATATACTTTCACCTTCCTCAATTCAAATAAAGAAATAGAGTTCACTTTTTGAAGTTTCTTCATTATTCGTTTTAGAACTAGAACTATTTTGATAGCCCATCTTGTGTTTTCTTTTGAAACTTTTAGAGCTAGAAAATAGTTCTTTTTCACTTTTCTCATTTTTTTTTTTAATTCTTTATATATGGGTAAAAAAAAAGAAGGTTGTTTTCGGGAAGAACCAAAGGGGACTTCCGTTTCCATTCCCCAAACTGTTAAAAAACAAAAATTTGCTTTTTTTCCTTTTTTTTTTTTTATTGGATCTTCATCATGATCATGAACTCGTATTTTAGACCTTCGCCAAGGTTTTAAACGGAAAGGAAATAAAATCTTTATCTGAATACCATCTGTTAACCAATTTTGGGGAAATTCTGTTTCTGATAGTTGAACGCCATTATAGGTACATTTAACATGTATTTCTCTATTCCATTCCTTCAAATCCTTATACCACTCGGGAAATTGGAATAATAACATACGTCCAATATTTTTAGCTACTATCAATGAAGGCAATACAATATATTTTCTAAGAAAAGATTGAGTTACCAGCATCAAACCTCTTATTGCTTGAGCAAATATAATGCTATCCCAAGTTTCTGATATTGCTATCCGTTCATTTTCCTCTTTTTTCTCCTCATCTTTTTTATCCCTAGTGTTTGTCTCTTCTTCCTCAAAATCGGAAATTTGTAATTCCGGTTTTCTCCTCACTGAATTCCTAAAAAAAAGATGAATCATTTGATAGATGTTAAAGTTAAAAAAAGAAAAAAAAAATGCTTTATCTATTCGATCCAAAAAAAGTGGGGAATGTACATTTGCTTGAAATATTTCCCAAATAACAGTTTTACGTCTTTGAGCACGCATGGATCCTTTGATTATATTCCTACGAAAATCTGGTTGTTGCGAGTAACGTATCAAAGCCACCTCCTCCTCTTGATCAATATTAGTATTGCTATTATCATTCTTATCAGTATAAACCACCACCCGTTTGGCTTTTCTTGAACGAATTTCATGATCTTCCTTGAGTTGTTCTTCATTTTCTTCATCCTGTTCTTCTAATTCATCAGTCAATTTGTACGACCATCGAGGAATCTTTTTAATGATTTCTTCTTCAATAGATTTATTTATAGTTCTTGTTTGATCATTTGGATTGGTTGTAATTATATCAAAGACATATTTCAAAGATTTTGCTTTACTTTCTGAATTCATTTTTTTTTCTTCTTCCAATTTCAATGAAGAAGATTTTTTCAAATGAAAACTAGGTACAGATTCAAAAGAGAATTTATCGATTGACGTTAAGGAATTTACAATAGAATTCAATGGTGATTTTTCATTAAGGGGATTCTTTTCGTGTTCGAATTCTCTGGAATTATGAAAAATAGAAAAGAGCCCATGAATTTTATTTATACAAAAGATTTCTGTGGAATCTTTTGTATCTGTAGAAGTAATTAAATTATTCATGATTATAGTATGTGAATAGAATTTTTTGATTGTTCCACGATATGGTCCGTTCAAAAAAGGATCATATGCTTTTGGTAAGTATTCTTGTTCATTTTCATCATTGCATAATCTGGTCCGTTTTTCGAATATATCTAGAGTAACAGATATTTTTTCTTTTTCTAGGGTTTTTATTCGACTTATTAATTCATTGCTCAAGTTATACTTTTTTTGCTCATTGGCGGAACCCCAATGATTATATAAGTTTTCATGGTTTTCATGGAAAAATTTTCCTGCCGTGTACAAAGACATTTTGCGTTGTATCATTTCTGAAAAAATCGATAAACTAGGTGGATATGTAAAAGATATTATTTGTTTTCCATCACTTGAACATTTATAAAAAAAATATTGTGATATTTCATTTCGTTCACTATTTTCTTTTCGATTATTTTGTATATATCGAAATGGATGATTCCACCGCTTATAATCGAAAAGAAAAGTGACAATAGGTTTTTCGATTTCAAAGTGGAAACGGAAAAAAGTCTTTTCATTTTTCTCTTCTTTAAGTCTTCCCAATTCCCAATTATCTTGATAGGTATCAAGATAAGAATCTTCGTAAACTGGGCTATCTTTATAGCATGTGTCTTTAAAGTGAAAGTGGAATTCATGCTTTGTTTTTTCCTTTCCATTCACTCGGATCTCTTCCGTTTCATCTATTTTGTCCGGATCCTCCTTTTCTTCCGAATAAAGGGAAGGGTCTTCTTCGGTGGATCCTTCTTGTTCCTGTTTAGTCTCCTTCCTTTCGGAAGTTGTTTCTACATCGCTTTCTTCCTCACTTTCTCCCCTTTCTTCCGTTTCTTTCAGTT